TGCTTTATAAAGTGCTTCAGCACAAAATAAAAATCGATCTCTCCATCGCATAAATGGTTGCGAATTCACATTTTCATCATCCTTCGTAAAATCAAGCCCACCACGAAGACATTCATAAACCGCTCTACCGTAATTCTTAGCAGATAACCCCAACTTAGGTTTAATAGTACAGCCTAATAGGGGACGGCCATACTTGTTCAATTTATCTCTTTCAACTTGAATTCCGTGAGGTGGTCCTTGAAAAGTTTTAACATACGCAGTAGGGATTCGCAAATCCTCAAGACGTAGAGCACGTAGGGCTTTAAATCCAAATACATTACCTACGATGGAAGTAAACATGTTAGTAACAGAACCTTCTTCAAAAAGATCTAAAGGATAAGCTACATAAGCAATATATTGATTTTCTTCTCCAGCAACAGGTTCAATGTGATAGCATCGCCCTTTATAACGATCAAGACTGGTCAATCCATCAGTCCACACAGTTGTCCACGTACCAGTAGAAGATTCCGCAGCTACCGCAGCTCCTGCTTCCTCAGGTGGAACTCCCGGTTGAGGAGTTACTCGAAATGCTGCCAAGATATCAGTATCCTTGGTTTCATAGTCAGGAGTATAATAAGTCAATTTATAATCTTTAACGCCGGCTTTGAATCCAACACTTGCTTTAGTTTCTGTTTGTGGTGACATAAGTCCCTCCCTACAACTCATGAATTAATAATTTTCACAGTAACAAGATCTGCTCGACATGAATTAGGAATTATCTTTAACGAGCATTTTATCATTCAAATTTTATCATTCAAAACAGGATCAACACCTATTATAAACTAAACCTATTATCAACTAATCATAATTTGATTAATAAACTCCAAGTATTTGATTCAACAAATACATATATATTTTATACTCTTTGATATATATAGTGCAACCCACCTAATGTTTTTCAACTTTCAAGGATTTGATTTTTTTGTATAAAAAAAAATATAAAAATGAAGAAAATTATTATTGACAGAGATATATCTTGTATATGTAAATAAATTCTAAATGGAAAAATATGAAAACTTATTTCTATACTATCTATAGTATTAAGTATAGATATAGAACAGAAAAAAAAGATAGAAATTTATTTCTGGCTTTTTTTTATTTACAATACAATATTTACAAGGCATAAATCAAAATATTAAAATAAGAAAAAAAAAAAAAGAGTTTATGATTAATAAAAACGAAAACTATTGAATCCCAATAAGTGTAACTTTCGGTTCGAATTGGATAAAACTTTTTTCAAAAGTATCTTCAAAAGTATCTATATAAACTAAACAAAAATATCTATTCTATAATAATAAAAAAATATATAATAAAACTAAACAATAAAAAACAAATGAAAAATATTCATCAAGTATTTTATTATTTATATTATTTAGACAAGAGACAAGTATTTTATTTATTTTATTATTTTAAATAAATATATATATAAATATTCTTATTTTTTTTTTTTTTAGTTAATTTAATTAACTTAAGATTTAGTTAACTTAAGTAGTTCTTATGTTTCTTCTTAATGGTGTTAGTTGAAAAATTCAGAATAATTCAAATTGAAACGAAAAATCAATAAACAATTTGATTGAACAAATTTTTGGATCGTACTAACAAAAAATCGAGCATTAACTCCCAGTTCTTATTGAATTAACTGATAAACTTGTTATCGAACATATTTTTTTATCTAAAAAAAAATTGACATGATTATTATTATAGTAATATGGATTATTATATTTTATGAATAACAACCCGACTACTTCAGGTCTTGGAGTTTCTGCGCTTGAACAAAAAAACTTGGGATCTATCACTCAAATTATTGGACCGGTTCTTGATGTAGCCTTTTCACCTCGACAAATGCCGAATATTTACAATGCTCTGATAGTTAAGGGTAAAGATACTAACGGTCAAGAGATTAATGTGACTTGTGAAGTACAACAATTATTAGGAAATAATAGAGTTCGGGCTGTAGCTATGAGTGCTACAGATGGTCTAACGAGAGGAATGGAAGTGATTGACACAGGAGCTCCTCTAAGTGTTCCTGTCGGTAAAGCAACTCTAGGAAGAATTTTCAATGTACTGGGAGAACCTATTGATAATTTAGGTCTTGTAGATAATGATACAACATCCCCTATTCATAGATCTGCCCCTACGTTTACCCAATTAGATACAAAATTATCTATATTTGAAACAGGAATAAAAGTAGTGGATCTTTTAGCTCCTTATCGTCGGGGAGGAAAAATTGGACTATTCGGAGGAGCCGGGGTGGGTAAAACAGTGTTAATTATGGAATTAATTAACAACATTGCAAAAGCACACGGTGGGGTATCCGTATTTGGTGGAGTAGGTGAACGTACGCGTGAAGGGAATGATCTTTATATGGAAATGAAGGAATCTAAAGTTATTAATGAAGAAAATATTGCGGAATCAAAAGTAGCCCTAGTCTATGGTCAAATGAATGAACCCCCAGGGGCTCGTATGAGAGTTGGTTTAACAGCATTAACTATGGCGGAATATTTCCGAGATGTTAATAAACAAGACGTACTTCTATTTATCGATAATATATTTCGCTTTGTTCAAGCGGGATCCGAGGTATCCGCCTTATTAGGTAGAATGCCTTCCGCTGTTGGTTATCAACCTACCCTTAGTACTGAAATGGGATCTTTACAAGAAAGAATTACTTCTACAAAAGAAGGGTCCATAACTTCGATTCAAGCAGTTTATGTCCCTGCAGATGATTTAACCGATCCGGCTCCAGCAACAACATTTGCACATTTAGATGCTACTACGGTACTATCAAGAGGATTAGCGGCTAAAGGTATCTATCCTGCAGTCGACCCTTTAGATTCAACATCAACTATGCTCCAACCAAAAATAGTTGGTAGTGAACATTATGAAACTGCGCAAAAAGTAAAGCAAACTTTACAACGTTACAAAGAACTTCAAGACATTATAGCAATTCTGGGGTTGGACGAATTATCTGAAGAAGATCGATTAACTGTAGCAAGAGCACGAAAAATTGAGCGTTTCTTATCACAACCTTTTTTCGTAGCAGAAGTTTTTACAGGTTCTCCAGGAAAATATGTCGGCCTGGCAGAAACTATTAGAGGGTTTAAATTAATCCTTTCCGGAGAATTAGATAGTCTTCCCGAACAGGCCTTTTATTTAGTAGGTAACATTGATGAAGCTACCGCGAAAGCTACGAATTTAGAAATGGAGAACAAATGACTTTAAATCTTTGTGTATTGACGCCGAATCGAATTGTTTGGGATTCTGAAGTAAAAGAAATTATTTTATCCACGAATAGTGGTCAAATTGGCGTATTACCAAATCATGCGCTTATTGCCACAGCTGTCGATATAGGTATTTTGAGAATTCGTATTAATACCGAATGGGTAACAATGGCTCTTATGGGTGGTTGTGCTAGAATAGGCAATAATCAGATCACTGTCTTAGTAAAGGATGCTGAGAAGGGGAGTGAGATTGATCCACAAGAAGCTCAGCAAACTCTTGAAATAGCGGAAACTAACTTGCGAAAAGCTGAAGGAAAAAGACAAATTATTGAGGCAAATTTAGCTCTCAAACGGGCTAGGGCACGAGTTGAAGCTATTAATGTAATTACGTAACAAGTTGTTTTGTTTGCTTCAAACTGATAAACAAGACTTGACAAGAATTGGGATTGGAATCGGATTCCAATCCCAATTCTTGAAAAAGAAATAAAAATTGACAATCTAAAGAATAAAAAAGAAATAAAACAAAATTGGGTCTAAAAATTGATTAGATAGCATTATTTGCAATAGCATTATTGCTAAAAATTACCTACTATTGGATTTGAACCAATGACTCCCGCCGTATGAAAGCAATACTCTAACCACTGAGTTAAGTAGGTTTTTGTTCATTAACACATAAAAAAATAAAAATCAAATCCCTCTGAATGAATTATAAATACAATCCCTTTTGGAAGCAATATTACTCAAAGAGACCAAAGACCTAAGATATTGAATGAGATAATCATTATCTTGACAAAAAACTCTTACTGAAATAGGATATGTATTACAAATACAAGGGCTATAGCTCAGTTCGGTAGAGCAACTCGTTTACACGTGCGCCAATGTTTTTTCTTTCAAAGGAGGTGGAATCAAAAGACTGATTGAAAAGTCGATGTCTTACTCCCCTAAGTTTATAAAACAAGAGAACAATAGCCTGACAAAAAAAAATTCGGTTTACTTTCACTTTAAATAGTTGCTTTAGGCATTTTATGCCTTGAGGTAGTTTATCGAAAATAATTATTGATTTACAATCTTGATAAGGTGAATAACCCAATGCTTAGTGATGATAAAAACCTCAAAAGATTCTCTTTTCGTTTTATCATATGAACTTTAAAGGTGTATGAAATTCATATGTTATACTTTAAATGGAAGAACGATGGAGAATTTAGATAGATTATCTATCTAAATTAGGTTGATCTAAACTAAAAGCTGACCTACGTCAGGATAATCTTTCTTTGAAAGACTTTGGTAGTGCTTTAGGATACTTTTATAAAATATGAGCACCAGGAACTATTTTTTGATCTTTTTTTTTATAAGATCAAAATGGTAAATTAATTTGTAAACTAATTTAATTTATTATCAATTAATGAAAGAGCCCAATGCAAAAAAGATGCATGTTGGGTTTTTGAAACAGTTTGAATCATTTTGATATTAATCAGTTTGATCTGTTTTACCGAGAAGGTCTACGGTTCGAATCCGTATAGCCCTAAAAAAAGATACCGCACAACTTTAAGTAATTTTCATATAATTTTTAATTAATTGGTAGTTAATTGAAGTAATTGAATAAAAGATATATATATATAGATATATATCTATATATATATCTTTGTTTATTAAACATATTAAACAATATTTTTAATGAGTTGGCAATCAATTCTGATTGAAAGAAAAAATGATTATAACTCTTCTAGAATCATGGGAGTATACCTATGTTTTTAAGTTATGAATATGATATCTTCTGGGCATTTCTAATAATCTCAAGTGTTATTCCTATTTTAGTCTTTTTTATTTCTGGAATTTTATCACCGATAAAAAAAGGACCTGAAAAACTTTCTACTTATGAATCAGGTATAGAACCCTTGGGCGATGCTTGGTTACAATTTAGAATCCGTTATTATATGTTTGCTCTAGTTTTTGTTATTTTTGACGTTGAAACGGTTTTTCTTTATCCGTGGGCCATGAGTTTCGATATTTTGGGGGTATCCGTATTTATCGAAGCTTTAATCTTTGTTTTTATCCTAATTGTTGGTTTAGTTTATGTGTGGCGAAAAGGAGCATTAGAATGGTCTTAGTCTTATACCTTGAATATTCGGACAATAATACTTAAAAAGCACAAATATTAAGACAGTTATGAATTCCATGGAGTTTCCTTTACTTAATCGGACAACCCAACCTTCTGTTATTTCAACTACATCAAATGATCTTTCAAATTGGTCAAGACTCTCCAGTTTATGGCCGCTTCTCTATGGTACTAGTTGTTGCTTTATTGAATTTGCTGCATTAATAGGTTCACGATTTGATTTTGATCGTTATGGATTAGTACCAAGGTCTAGTCCTCGACAGGCGGACCTAATTTTAACAGCGGGTACCGTCACTATGAAAATGGCTCCGTCTTTAGTACGATTATATGAACAAATGCCTGAACCAAAATATGTTATTGCTATGGGAGCCTGTACAATTACAGGTGGAATGTTCAGTACGGATTCTTATAGTACAGTTCGAGGAGTTGATAAGTTAATTCCAGTAGATGTTTATTTGCCCGGTTGTCCACCAAAACCCGAAGCGGTTATAGATGCTATAACAAAACTGCGGAAAAAGATATCTCGAGAGATTTCTGACGATCGAATTAGATCGCAAGGGGGAGGACGTTGTTTTATTACAATTCACAAATTGAATATTCAATGGACTACTCAAACTGGATACTTTAGTCAAGAATTACTTTCTAAATCATCGTCTATTTCCAAAGTGAGCCCTGATACTTTTTTTAATTATAAAAAATCAGTTTATTCATACGAATTTGTAAATTCGGATTCTTTTGAACAAGAAAAAAAGCGAAATAAATCTTCCTAACTTTGATTCTATTGAAAAAGACTTAAACACATAAACATGCGTTAGAGGGAAAAAAGATGAAGGATCGTTTGTCTGCTTGGCTCGTCAAACATGGTTTAGTTCACAGATCCTTGGGTTTTGATTACCAAGGAATAGAGACTTTACAGATAAAGCCCGAGGATTGGCATTCCATTGCTGTTATTTTATATGTATATGGTTACAATTATTTACGTTCTCAATGTGCCTATGATGTATCCCCAGGCGGACTGTTAACGAGTGTATATCATTTGACAAGAATAGAAGATGGTATAGATCAACCCGAAGAAGTTTGTATAAAAGTGTTTGCTCCAAGGTCAAATCCTCGAATTCCGTCTGTTTTCCGGGTTTGGAAAAGTGCGGATTTTCAAGAAAGAGAATCTTATGATATGTTCGGAATAATGTATGATAATCATCCACGACTGAAGCGGATTTTAATGCCGGAAAGTTGGATAGGATGGCCTTTGAGAAAGGATTATATTGCACCCAATTTTTTTGAAATCCAAGATGCTTATTAATTTAATCTTCAGTCCTAAAACTTACAATATTCAAGGATTTCTTTCCAATCTTTTATAGATTCAAAAATTCAGTGAAATCTCAATCATATTTGCCTCACCTTGCATAGATTCAAAAAATAGAATTAAATTTACAATTCTCAAATGTTGGATAGATGTTTTTATACTCGTACAAAAGTCAGTAACATGAGTTCGGTCTCAGGAACTTTGTACCGCGATTCTTTTTGAAAGAGTGATATAACAAAAAAAGTAAAAAAAGCAGAGAATCAACACTTCTCAATTTATTAAATTTTAATAAAAAAAAATAAGAAATAGAGAATCCTATATTTCTTATTTTTTTACTTTAAATGTGAAATGAGTTTTTGCAAGGTTTAATATTCAACTCCTATTTAAACCAATTCATTTTATTACACTCTAAATTTAATTACATATTAAATTTAACGAATTAAACTATCAAAAATATAGATAATGTTAAAATATGTCAGGAACCAGATTTGAACTGGTGACACAAGGATTTTCAGTCCTCTGCTCTACCGGCTGAGCTATCCCGACCATTTGCAAGATGGGATTTTTTAATTTTATAAAATCAAAAAGTTATATGTCAATTGGAAAAAGATTAAATTAAAACCTTTAATACTATATTAAAAAAGGATAAAAAACATGGAAGATAATGGGGATAGAGGGACTTGAACCCTCACGATTTCTAAAGTCGACGGATTTTCCTCTTACTATAAATTTCCTTGTTGTCATTATTGACATGTAGAATGGGACTCTATCTTTATTCTTTTTCATCAAATTATTTCTAAAGTAAAGTCAAAATACTTGATATATGCAAGACTTCTATGTCTAGTTTTCCAATAGATTTCTTATTTATTCTTTTTCTTTACTAAAAAAAAATATTTAGTAAACTAAAATAAAAGATTTGATAAACTAATCGTGAAATAACCTTGAGTTGTTAGAATACCTTCCATTGAGTCTCTGCGCCTATCCTTTCTAATATAGATTTATTTCTATTTAGAAATCTTTCCTTGTTTTTTGAACACCGGATTTGGCTCAGGATTGCCCGTTTTTTATTCCAGGGTTTCTCTGAATTTGAAAGTTTTCACTTAGTACGTTTCCATACCAAGGCTCAATACAATTAAGTCCGTAGCGTCTACCTATTTCGCCATATCCCCTCCGTTTTTCTTTTGTTTTGGGTTTAGATATATTCTTTTTTTTTATTGAAACGAACTTTTTTTGATTCCCTACATTTGACCTCATTCTATCAATTCTCTATCGACAATTCAATAGAATTCAATAGAATTCTTGTATTTCGAATACATTTTTGTGAATATGCCTCTTTTTCTTTTAATTGTATTATTTTTTTTATAATACTTGAACGCTCAATTTTTTATTTTATTCCTTATGACTAACTAATAAAATAAATAGTCCTTCAGAATTTAAGAAATTCTTATTCATGTACAAATTCTCAATTTTTAAAAATAATAAAAGCCCGCTTAGCTCAGAGGTTAGAGCATCGCATTTGTAATGCGATGGTCATCGGTTCGACTCCGATAGCTGGCTTTTCTTGCTTTGTTTTATTTAGTTATTTTTCTTTTTTGTTTTCAAAATTTAAAACCCTTATTTGCTTTATTATAAGATTTATTATAAGAAAGAATCATTCTTAGGAAGTGTAAATTTCTAATTATGCAGAAACTCGATTTCTTGATTTTATAGACAAAAAAAATTCAAAAAGAGAATAAACTATTAAAGATTTCCAAAAGAAAAAATTGTGTATATAAATATTATTTGTGAATATACAATCGAATTGAAATAGGAATTCATCTCTTTTCCACTTTAAAGAAGTACTATAATATAGAAGTACCTGCTTTTAATTATGTAAATTTTAACGCTAATATCCTATTTCTTTTTATAGTTCAGTTTAAATTTTAGTTTCATCAATTTTAATATAAAAAAGGAGTCTTTATGTCACGTTACCGAGGGCCTCTTTTCAAAAAGATATGCCGTCTGGGGTCTTTACCGGGACTAACTAGCAAAAGGTCTAGAGTAGGAAATAATGTTCGAAATCAATCACGCTCCATTAAAAAATCTGAATATCGTATTCGTTTAGAAGAAAAACAAAAATTGCGTTTGCATTATGGTCTTACGGAACGACAATTACTTAAATATGTTCGTATCGCCGCAAAAACCAAAGGACAGACAGGACAGGTTTTATTACAGTTACTTGAAATGCGATTAGATAACATTATCTTTAGATTGGGTATGGCGTCAACTATTCCTCGAGCTCGGCAATTAGTTAACCATAGACATATTTTAGTTAATGGACATATGGTAAATATACCAAGTTATCGCTGTAAACCGCGGGATATTATTACGGCAAGGGATGACGAAAAATCTAAAACTATGATTCTAAATTCTATTGATTCAACTTCCGATAAGGAAGTGCCTAACCATTTGATTCTTCATTCATTGGAATCTAAGGGATTAGTCAATCAAATAATAGATCCTACAGCGGTAGGATTGAAAATAAATGAATTGTTAGTTGTAGAATATTATTCTCGTAAAACTTAATAAATAAAAATAAAGCAAAACAAAAAAGGTTGGGAAAATAAGATTTCCCATTAATTTGTTTTCACATCTATTAATTAGGAATACCATGATGATAATACATTTTTCTGCTCGATCTTTATTCTAGAATGATCGATATCTTTTCATACCTTGTTTCTACTTTTGATTAGTTTCTATCTCGCATCGTGCATAATTATTGAACATGAACGAGAACAACCCTATTCTCTATTTAGTTGTTTTATTAACTATTTTATAGTCTCTAGAATAATTAAGAACAAGAAGTCGCTGTATTAAGGAAAGCAACCATAACGGTCAATTTTTTATTCAGGGAGAGTATCTTTTTTTTATAGAATTTGTTAATATGATCCTCAGTCCTGTTTTGAAAAGTAAACAATATTGCGGAGACGGAGAGAGAGGGATTCGAACCCTCGGTAAACAAAAAAAAGTCTACATAGCAGTTCCAATGCTACGCCTTGAACCACTCGACCATCTCTCCTGAATAATTATGGACAAAAAAACGAATAAATCATAAATATTTGCTATTCTATGTTAGAAAAACAAGTCTTGACTTTAATTGTTTAAAAGTTTTTGATTTTGGTAGTTATTTATTGAAATTAATTCAAATCCTATATCTCATACTTCTATCACTCTTGAGGATAATCCTTTTTTTTTAACCTTTTATTAATTTATTAATAATAATACAGAAAAAAAGAAAGAGAATTCTCTATTTTTTTAGTCTGGTTTTATGTGATTTTGTAT